TTTATCTTATAGAAGAAAAGAAAAAACTCAAGAGCTTCGAGTCAATAAAGACTAACAAAGTTGACTCAAGAATAAATTGGATTATGAGCTCCGTTGTAGAATTCTGACCTAATCATTTAGTACGAAGTGGTGGAAACGAAAGAACCTGTGAATGCAAAACATTTTATTCAAAAAATGAATCTTAATAATTCACTCGTTAGGATGGCGAAATGAACCAGAAACCTATTAATCTATTCGGAAAAGTGACGAAGAAGTGCTAGGACTCAAATAGAGAGTGCAGGAGTAAATATTCGCCCGTGAAAACCTTATTTTATTTTTTGAATTGGTAAACCCGACTAAAGGACAAAAGACAATAAAGATTTATTAGGGCGTTAGAAAAAAATAAAAATTTTTAGAAAAACGTTCTAATAGCTATTCAAATAAATTGAAATTCTATTTTGAATACTTTTATTCGCGAGGAGCTGGATGAGAAGAAACTCTCACGTCCAACTCTGTAGTAGAGATGAAATTCCGAAACAACCATCAACTATAACCCCAAAAGAACTAGATTCCGCAAACAGCACAGAGGAAGAATGAAGGGAATTTCTTATCGAGGTAATCATATTTGTTTTGGTAAATATGCTCTTCAGGCACTTGAACCCGCTTGGATCACATCGAGACAAATTGAAGCGGGTCGCCGGGCAATGACACGAAATGCACGCCGTGGTGGAAAAATATGGGTCCGTCTCTTTCCAGATAAACCAGTTACAGTAAGACCTGCTGAAACACGTATGGGTTCAGGGAAAGGATCCCCTGAATATTGGGTAGCTGTTGTTAAACCGGGGCGAATACTATATGAAATGGGTGGAGTAACCGAAAATATAGCTAAAAGGGCTATTTTAATAGCAGCATCCAAAATGCCTATACGAACTCAATTTATTATTTCGGAATAATTATTTTGGGATAAAAATGTAGAACGTACAGAAACGAGTCTTGGGTAAGAAACAAAATCACCTATTTCTTTTTTAAACTTAGAAACTTAGACAAGCAATATTTCTTTTATTTTCTTCATTCTTTGCATTGGAAGAATAGATTCAAAAATTTATATGATTCAACCTCAAACCCATTTAAATGTAGCGGATAACAGCGGGGCTCGGAAATTGATGTGTATTCGAATCATAGGAGCTAGTAATCGCCGATATGCTCATATTGGTGACGTTATTGTTGCTGTGATCAAAGAAGCAGTACCAAATATGCCCCTAAAAAAATCAGAAGTAGTCAGAGCTGTAATTGTTCGTACCTGTAAAGAACTTAAACGTGACAGCGGTATGATAATACGATATGATGACAATGCTGCAGTTGTGATTGATCAAGAAGGAAATCCAAAAGGAACTAGAATTTTTGGGGCAATCCCCCGCGAATTGAGGCAATTAAATTTTACTAAAATAGTTTCATTAGCTCCCGAAGTATTATAAAAAAAGAGATCTGAATTTTTGGGGTATTTGGATTTGAAGGGAAGGGGGGACAGATTAAGAACTAGATTAATTCGTAGCTTGTGTTTCGCGCATATACCTTGAAAAATTTATATTCATAAACCAATAAAAAAAAAACATGTTAATTATATCCAATTTTTGTACGCCACAAGTTTTAGTTCATCATGGGTAGAGACACTATTGCTGAGATAATAACCTCTATACGAAATGCTGATATGGATAGAAAAAGAGTTGTTCGCATAGTATCTACTAATATTACCGAAAATATTGTTAAAATACTTTTCCGAGAAGGTTTTATCGAAAACGTCAGAAAACATCGAGAAAAAAACCAAAATTTTTTGGTTTTAACCTTGCGACATAGCAGGAATAGGAAAAGGCCTTATAGAAATTTGTTAAATTTAAAACGGATCAGCCGACCCGGCCTACGAATCTATTCTAACTCTCAACGAATTCCTAGAATTTTAGGTGGAATAGGGATTGTAATTATTTCCACTTCTCGGGGTATAATGACAGATCGGGAGGCTCGACTAGAAAGAATCGGCGGAGAAATTTTATGTTATATATGGTAATCCATTTAATATCCAAATGAAATCTGAAACCTCTTCCTATTTGAAAAAAAAAAAAAAGAAAGAGGGGTGAGTTGTTTAATATCGTTTCTCCTCCATTAGTTGATACCTCAAGGGGGCTTTACCTGGAATGAAAGAACAAAAATGGATTCATGAAGGTTTAATTACTGAATCGCTTCCCAACGGCATGTTCCGGGTTCGGTTAGATAATGAGGATCTGATTCTAGGTTATGTTTCGGGAAAGATCCGGCGCAGTTTTATACGGATACTACCCGGAGATAAAGTCAAAATTGAAGTAAGTCGTTATGATTCAACCAGAGGACGTATAATTTATCGACTCCGAAACAAGGATTCGAAAGATTAGATGATTTTTATTCAATATGATTCGAGATTCAAAATTCCAAGAAACTTATTTTCTACCAAGAAATAGATTCAGAATTAAAATAAGGGATGACAAATATG